CTTGCTAATTGTAAGTGCTTTGGCTCTCTGCCTTTATCTGAATCTGAAGTTGAATTCACCCCCAAGGGCCTCTCTGATCATAGTGCCTGTGTGGTTAGAACAGGGGTGCATATCCTTCCTTTTTCAACTTCATGACTGAACTCCCACTCCCCGAGTTCCACCCTATTGTGAGTCCTATTGTGAGTAAGGTGTGGCAAACTGATGTCAAAGGCGATCCCATGTAGAAAGTCTTTGCAAAACTTAGATTGGTGAAATACGACCTCTCTGAGATATATGGTTTATGCCGGAAAGGTACGAAGTTGGACTAATTTGGAAACATTGGGCAATTTACTTTATACTTCTATTGCTGCTCAGAAGAAATAGAGGGATCAGAGACAGTCACTGTTGGAAACTGGGGAGTTGGCTGATAAAGATGGACAGTAACGATCGCGTAATATAAATTCTTCGGCCTCGTCATCGAAAGCGGCTTCCAATTGCTCGGAAATTCTAAGCTATATGGGGGACTTGGATGGTGAGCAAAAACAATTGATCAAGAAGTTGGTCAACTTTCGCATGAAAGAAGGTAAAAAAACAAGAGTTCGTGCTATTGTTTATCAAACTTTTCATCGCCCCGCTCGAACTGAACGCGATGTAATCAAACTTATGGTTGACGCCCTAGAGAATATAAAGCCCATATGCGAAGTGGAAAGAGTAGGAAGAGCAGGTACTATTTATGATGTCCCTGGGATTGTAGCCAGGGATCGTCAACAAACCTTAGCTATTCGTTGGACCCTTGAAGCAGCTTTCAAACGACGTATAATCTACAGGACAAGCTTAGAGCAATGTTCATTTGATGAGATACTGGATGCTTACCGAAAGAGGGGAATTGCACGTAAGAAAAGGGGGAATCTTCATAGACTGGCTTCCACCAATCGAAGTATCGCGCATTTCAGATGGTGGTAAAGTGAGACCACAAAAAGAGCTCTTCCGAATGATAAAGAAAAAAAGTGCTTAGTTTCGTTGGAAAAACCAACGCAAATCTCATATTTACTTTATAAAGCCGGATATATAAAAGGTTGGAGAGAGTGACTTTATGAAATTCTCTTATGTTATGTAAGTAGCTATGTAGTTAGTTAGTCTTTTTTTTCTAGTAAGCCTCTTCCCTGTGTATTAGCCCCCCTTTTTTCAAAAAAGAAGCCCCAGCTCCCTAAGAGGGACCCTTCGGACCCTTCTCTGATAAGGAAGGAAACAAAAGAATCTCAATTTTACGACAAATCCGGTCCGATGGCTGTTCTCCACTAACCACAAAGATATAGGGACTCTATATTTCATTTCATCTTTGGTGCCATTGCTGGAGTGATGGGCACATGCTTCTCAGTACTGATTCGTATGGAATTAGCACGACCCGGCGATCAAATTCTTGGTGGGAATCATCAACTTTATAATGTTTTAATTTTAATAACGGCTCACGCTTTTTTAATGATCTTTTTTATGGTTATGCCGGCGATGATAGGTGGATCTGGTAATTGGTCTGTTCCGATTCTGATAGGTGCGCCTGACATGGCATTTCCACGATTAAATAATATTTCATTCTGGTTGTTGCCACCAAGTCTCGTGCTCCTATTAAGCCCAGCCTTAGTAGAAGTGGGTAGCGGCACTGGGTGGACGGTCTATCCGCCCTTAAGTGGTATTACCAGCCATTCTGGAGGAGCAGTTGATTCAGCAATTTCTAGTCCTCATCTATCTGGTGTTTCATCCATTTTAGGTTCTATCAATTTTATAACAACTATCTCCAACATGCGTGGACCTGGAATGACTATGCATAGATCACCCCTATTTGTGTGGTCCGTTCTAGTGACAGCATTCCCACCTTTATTATCACTTCCGGTACTGGCAGGGGCAATTACCATGTTATTAACCGAGAAATAGCGTAATAGAGAGAAAGATTGTATCAATATCAAGGCAAGTGGGAGGCGAGTAATTGAATCATCATCAGGTTAGGATCGATCTAAACCAGCCCATTATTTATATGATATGATTCAACATGCCAACTATTAAACAACTTATGTTCACAGGGGCTAGAAAGACTCGGTCATAGGAACTTATACCACCTACGCGCTGGTAAACGAAAACCACCTCGACCGGATCAGAGTAAACAACAATGTCGAATCAGGCCGCCCCTTGTCTTGAAAGAATTCACACGCGGCCACCAGCTTTCCAAAAAGAAGGGGAGATCTGCTGCTTACTGCTCACGGAAACACTAGATTTATTCATTTTCTTCAGTACTCTTTGGGTAGAGAGTAACATCCTTAGCCTTGCACATAAAATGGGAAGTATTCTCTCTACCACAATGATACACATCACGATCATAGAGCCAAGGCCGACCCCATAATATGTGTGTAACATTCATGGGAACAACATCACACCAAATATAATCTTTATAATGACCAGAAAATAGAAACTAAACAGCATTGAGTTACCGGTATGGTAGTTTTGTTGATCCATGCGACATGATATGGTT